CATTTCCTGCTGCGGTTTGAGCGGCAAATGGTGTACCCCTTCTTGTACCCTTGAATCCACAAGCCCCGGCAGAGGACCAAGAAATTACTCGACCCCGTACATCTGTAACAGTCACAATGGTATTGTTGAAACTTGCTTGAACATGAATAACTCCCTTGGGAATTCTACGTGTATTCTTACGTGAACCAATACGTCTATTTCTACGCGAACCAATTTTTGGTATAGGTTTTGCCATATTTTATCATCTCATAAATATAAGTCAGAGATATATGGATATATCCATTTCATGTCAAAACAGATCCTTATTCATGTCAAAACAGATCCTTATTCTTTGTTTTTTTTTTTTTTACTTATTTTATTTATTTATTTGTACATCTGTACATCGGGTCCTTTAGATTTCGAGAGTCTTTTTGTTTTAGAAAGATTATCCTTGTCTTTGTTTATGTCTCGGGTTAGAACAAATTACTATAATTCGTCCCCGCCTACGGATCAATCGACATTTTTCACAAATTTTACGAACGGAGGCCCTTATTTTCATATTTGTCATTCCTTTTTTTAATACCGAATCTACTTAATTGGAAGAAAATAAGTTTCTTGAAATTTTTAATTTCGAATTGTATCCTCACGAAAGAATGTTGAAATTGAAAAAACCGCCTAATCATTCAAGTCTTTGCTTTGGAGTCTCTAAATTATACGCCCTTTGGTTGAATCATAAGGACTTACCTCAATTTTTAGTCTATTTCCTGGTAGTATACGTATAAAACTACATGAAATCCTTTACGAAACAAAAACCAGAATAATTTTTTTGTTATCTAAACGAATCCGGAAGATACATACCATCGGTAAGTTGTTCAGTAATTAAACCCTCATGAATCCATTTTTGTTGTTTCATTCCAGGTAAAACCGCTTTGAAGTATCAACTAATGTAAGAGGGATAATATTATAAACTTGTCCTTTCTCTTTTTTCACAAATATGACCGTGTCGGCTATTAGAAAGATTACCATATATAACACAAAACTTCTCCGCCGATTCCTTCTAGTCGAGCCTTTCGGTCTGTCATTATACCTCGAGAAGTAGAAAGAATTACAACCCCCATTCCGCCTAAAATTCTAGGAATTCGTTGATAGTTAGAATATATTCGTAGACCGGGTCGACTGATCCGTTTTAAATTTAAAACAGTTCTATATGGTCCTTTCCTATTTCTTCTATGTCGTAGGGTTAAAACCAAAAAATATTTATTGCTTTCTTGATGTTTTCTCACGTTTTCAATAAAACCTTCTTGTAAAAGGATTTTAACAATATTTTCAGTGATGTTAGTAGATGGTATTCGAACTGTTCTTTTTTTATTCATGTCAGCATTTCGTATAGAGGTTATTATGTCAGCAATAGTGTCTTTACTCATGATAAACTAAGATTTTTGTTTCCCCCGAATTTTGATATAATCAACATGCTCTTTTTCTTTTTTTCTGAATTTTTTAATATTTATGAATTCTTTTTTTTTTTTTATTTATGAATTATTAAAGATATATACGTGATAGATAAACAATTTACTAATAAATTAAATAAATTTAATCAATTTCATTCAAATACTATATTAAGGTCTTCCCCTATAATACTTCAGGTGCTAATGAAACTATTTTAGTGAAATTTAACTGTCTTAATTCCCGGGCGATCGCGCCGAAAATTCGGGTTCCTTTTGGATTTCCTTCTTGATCAATAACAACCGCAGCGTTGTCATCATATCGTATTATCATACCGTTGTCGCGTTTGAGTTCTTTACAAGTACGTACAATGACAGCTCGGACCACTTCTGATCTTTCTAGAGGTGTATTTGGTACTGCTTCCTTGATTACAGCAACAATAATGTCACCAATATGAGCATATCGTCGATTACTAGCTCCTATGATTCGAATACACATCAATTCTCGGGCCCCGCTGTTATCCGCTACATTCAAATGGGTTTGAGGTTGAATCATATCATTTTTTTATCGGTTTTTTCTTTTTCAATGCAAAGGTATAAATAAAAAAAAAAAAAAGAAATATTATTTGTTCAAAACAAAAAAAGAAACCTGCAATTGTTTTTTTTTCATCCCAAAAACCCCTTTCGTTTGTTTCTACATTCCTATCCAGAAAGAATGAATTGAGTTCGTATAGGCATTTTAGATGCCGCTATTGAAATAGCCCTTCTAGCTATATTTTCTGCTACTCCGCTCATTTCATAAAGTATTCTACCGGGTTTAACGACAGCTACCCAATATTCGGGAGATCCTTTCCCCGAACCCATACGTGTTTCTGTAGGTCTTACTGTAACAGGTTTGTCTGGAAATATGCGTACCCATATTTTTCCACCGCGGCGTGCATTTCGTGTCATTGCTCGCCGCCCTGCTTCTATTTGTCTAGATGTGATCCAAGCGGGTTCAAGCGCTTGAAGAGCATATCTACCGAAGCAAATACGATTACCTCGATAAGATATTCCTTTCATTCTTCCTCTGTGTTGTTTACGGAATCTGGTTCTTTTGGGGTTATAGTTGATGGTTGTTTAGCAATTCCATCCATCTCTACTACAGAACCGGACACGAGAGTTTCTTCTCATCCAGCTCCTCGCGAATTAAACAATTTTAAATAATTAAACAAAAAAAAAATACACGGTTAATAATATATGGAATCGTGGGATTCTTTGAAATTTGATCTAATCGATTAGAAATTAGAAATTTTTTGTGTTTTAATATATAATTTAACACGTATTCTATTTATAGATAATGTCGTTTTGGTAGAACGTTATAATGAATCTTTATTTTGTTTTTCCTTTTATTTCGAATCGACTCAAATTTAGAAATAAAAAAAATTCGCGGGCGAATATTTACTCTTTCAACATTCAGTTGTAAGATTAGTCTATGACATGACCTCTCAGAATAAATGAATAGGTTTCTGGTTCGTTCCGCCATCCTACTCAATGAATCATTAGGATTCGTTTTCAATAGAATCTTATGCATTCACAGGTTCTGTCGTTCCCACCACTTCTCGATTAATGATTAGGTCTGAATTTTACAACGGAGCCTCCAATTAAATTTATTCTTGAGTCAACCTTCTCAGTCTTTATTGGCTCGGGGCTCTTGATTTTGTGTTCTATGCACGGATTTGTCTAATTATGGATCAATCAGTATTGATGCTTTATTACATTCCCTTTATATGAGATGACTCATAGACCTTACATATTGGAATTATATATCATTAATATTCTTTTTCTATCTTTCTCTCACCCTTCCATTTATCTGTATACTTTATATTGCTTTACAACCCATAATCAGATTTTTTTTGTTTGTTTATGTAAAAAAGATTTCAGTTGCTACAATGATATGACTTATATATCATATCTTGACTGGTTCTTTCTATCCAGATAACACGAAGTGATGAGTTGGTTATTAGTTCTATAGTTATCAGTTTGTACTATGGGCTGTCCATTTTTTTGAATCCCAACCCTAAAAAAACCAACGAGTCACACACTAAGCATAGCAATTATATCAAATGATTAATCGAATTTTTATTCAACCTTATAGAATTGTTCTTTTTTTTTTTTATTATTTACCAGAAAAAGAATGAAAGAGTTTGCCATTTTTTGTTTTTTGTTTTATCACCAGATAGAACTAAATATAAGTCAAGTAAGTTCTTATTATTCCTCGTCTACAAATATCCAAATTTTGATGCCTAATACCCCATAGATAGTTCGAACTGCATAGGAACAATAATCAATTTTAGCTCGAATGGTTTGTAGAGGAACTCTACCTTCTCGGATCCATTCAACACGTGCAATTTCTTTTCCGTCGATACGCCCTGCAATTTGTACTTGAATCCCTTTTGTACCTGCCTGTTCAGTTAATTCAATAGCTTTTTTCATTGCTTTGCGAAATGAAACTCTATTCTTTAATTGTCCGGCTATAAATTCTGCAAGAATATTGGGGTGCCCGTAAGGATTTGCAATTCTTGTAATAGCAATGTTGAGTTTTCGGTTTACACAATTGAGTTCTTTTTGTACATGCGTCTGTAATTCTTCGATTCTTCGAGTCCTGTCTTCTATTAATAACTTGGGGAATCCCATATAGATTATGACCTGAATCAAATCAATTCTTTTTTGAATCTCTATACGTGCAATTCCCTCTACATTAGAGGATATTTTCATATTATTTTGCACATAATTTTTGATACAATCTCGTATTTTTTGATCTTCTTGTAGATCCTTTGAATAATTTTTTGGTTGTGCAAACCAAAGAGAATGATGACCTTGGGTTGCACCAAGTCTGAAACCAAGTGGATTTATTTTTTGTCCCATAATCCCCCACTACTATATATATCGTGAAACGTGACATCTGTTTGTATTTTTTTTTTATTCATTCGATTTTTTTTAAGCATAACATAATATAGCGTATTTGTATTTTTTATAATATAAAATATTCTTCCTTTAAGTATTCCTCAGCTCTAATTTATAGAATTTCCTTTTATCTATTTCTTCCTCTTCATCTAAAGATATATCTTTCAATACAATAGTTATATGACAAGTGGATCTTTTTATAGGATAACCCCGTCCTCGAGCCCGGGGCTTTAATTTTTTCACAGTTGTGCCCTCGTTGACTTCGGCTTTACTAATGATTAAACTTGTTTCGTTCAAACCCTTATTGTGATTAGCATTTGCTGCTGCAGAATAAACCAATTTTAAAATGGCATAACATGCTCGATAAGGCATAAGTTCTAGTATCATAAGTGTTTCTTCATAGGACCGCCCACGAATTTGATCAATTACTCTTCTCGCTTTGTGAGCAGACATACATATATGTTGACCTAAAGTGTATACTTCTGTATATTTCTTCACCTTTCTCTTCTGTATCATAAGATTCACCTCTCATTAATGAACGATAAGCATCTATATTTTATTATTTTTTAATTAATTATTAACGACGGGATCTATTATCATTTTTCGCATGCCCCCGGAAATTTAGAGTAGGTG